GATAGTAAGTAAAATAAATAGTTTTTTTCCATCCTATCTATTGTACTTATTGATATTGGAAAAATTATCTCGTTTGTTCGAGTTGACGATCTGAACGAGTCGCACATACACCCTAGTACATGTTCCTCGACGCTGAGGGCATCCTCGAAGAGCGGGAGATTTCGTAACATTTCTAATTGGCTGTCTTGTCTTTCTAATAAGTTGTTTAATAGTTGGCATGTTGAATCATATATATTTTAGAATGGGCTGGTTTAGATCGATCTTAACCTGATGATTATGAATTATTTCCATTCAATTGAATTAATATTTTATCGGTGTAAAATATTTAATATCAAATCATGTAAAATTTGAATTATGGTTTGAAATTCATGGATTTATACGGGATCTTCAGTATTTTCGACTGCTACAAGATCAACAATGCCATAAGCTTGGGCTTCTGCTGCTGACATAAAAACATCCCTTTCCATGTCTTCGGATATAACCCATAAAGGGTTTCCCGTTCTTTGTACGTAAACCTTTGTAAGGGTTTCGCGAAGTTTCAGTAGCTCTTCCGCTTCCAGGATAAATTCCCCTGCTTGTGCTTCATAAAAAGAACTAGCAGGTTGGTGAATCATAACCCTGATGATATAACATCATGAAAGGTTCTTCTATCTCGCATAATTGATCAAACAAAAGAAAGGGATCAAAAATGCCAAGAAGAAAAGATAGAATTGAACAACCGTACAGGCATTTTTGATGCATACGGCTCTGCAATAGAATTTTCTTTGCCCTTCTTTTTTCTGTTGAAGAAAAATACAGAAGAGAGACAAAAAGAATCCATTCGATTCAGATTGTTGAATAATCTATTTACCACCCTTCCTTTCGTATTCCTTTTTTAGTAGTTAAAAAATACTATGATGGTTCTGTTGCTTTATATATTTATCTTATACGTGATTTAGCAATCCCAAGGTGTTTTTTGATCCGATCAAAATAAGAAAAAAAAAAAAAGATCTTGTTTCATCTTCTTACTCTTTCTTTCATAAATAGCGGAAAGAAACTTTTAGTGTGTAAGAAAAATGGTTTGTGACGCTGAAAGGGGTCTCTGACACATAATATCAAAATAATAAGACCAAATCCGAAAATAACCCTTGTTTCATACTACTATTTCGATACGTAATCTTGTGTTACGAAAAAACAAAAAAAAAAAGATTTGTTTGTATCGAACTTAAAGTGCCATGCTATTATTACTTATTATTCATATTCGATATGGCGAAGGCATAGTCTTTTTTCTTAAATAAAACAAAAAACTCATTGGCGCCAAGCGTGAGGGAATGCTAAACGTTTGGTAATTTCCCCCCCTACCAGAATGAAAGATCCCATTGAAGCGGCTAATCCCATGCATATTGTATGTACATCTGGTGGCACAAATTGCATAGTGTCATAAATAGCTATTCCTGGTATTACCCATCCTCCGGGGGAGTTTATAAACAAATAAAGATCCCTAGTATCATCCTCTATACTAAGATATACCATAAGACCAACAAGTTGATTCGAGATCTCGCTATCAACCTCTTGTCCTAAGAAAAGCAATCTTTCTCGATAAAGTCGGTTGATTAGGACAAAATTGTATCCTTTAGGAACCGTACATGCGCCTTTGGGTGCATACGGTTCAAAAAAATTGCGAAAAAAATAATCAATGTGTCGATTTCAGCCCTATTTCTTTTTCTGTAACAGTTTTTTATTTTTAATAGAGGGGCTTGTTCTTCCATTTTTCAAGAAAGATGGGTTTTGCTATCTTTCCTCGAAAAGAATTCACTGAAGTTATTGAACTAACCTTTCATTGATGTATTATTTCATCGAGATTCCAATTCTGATGTTATTTTCTTGTTCCTGAATGGGCCTTTAAAATTTTTTAGGTTCATGTTCTACTCCGGGTAAAGATTCGCCCGAATTCTATTTGCGCATATAGGGCAAATGATATCAGTACCACTCACTTCTTTTTGTTAAGACTTCGTTTTTGTGAACCCACTTCTTCATATCTTCCGCCAAATTATTCGATATATTTACTATTTTATTAATTGGCAATTTGAGATAACTCCTATGGTAGAAAAATCATTTATGATACAAGTTATAATCGTATACATATTACCAATTTGGTATTTTCTGAACGGAGCCTGGATACTTTATTTTATTATTACAAGCTAACCATAAATCCTTCTAATTTAAATTATTTATCCCCAAAATCAAAATAAATTGATTGTACTTCGCGCTCCAAATTATTGATGGTTCAATCCATTTTTCTTGGGCGAAACATAAGATATCTCAGTCGGAAAGAGAATGGGTGAATTCCATATGACCCAATATGTCTCACAAGTCGCACTATACGTCAACCCAAACCGCATCTTCCTCTCCAGGACTCCGAAAAGGTACTTTTGGAACACCAATGGGCATTAAATTAAAGAAAAAATTAAGTACTATATTTTACTTTGATGTGGAAACGTAATAATTTATTGTCTTCATAATTTTTATTTTACTTCTGTTTATCCTATTTTATATATGTTTATATATGGATTTTATACATAGATTGTAAGACTCATATCATAGAGGAAGACGGAATAAATAAAGAAAAATTCTGACGAATAAATCGTTTGAGTGATAAACAAGTATTTATGCGTTCGTTCCTCAAAAATTAGACCAATCCCCATTGCGTATTGCTACTTATCGGGTATAGAATAGATCTGCTTCTATTTGTTCCTACGAACAGAATTGTTCCATTATTTCGAATGGAACGAAATCAATATTAACTCTTGCTCATAGACAATCTACGGAAAAGGGTTAGGTACTTTAGGTACTATAGTATATAGTTTAGTTTTTTCCAATGCGATAAAGTTACATAGTGTCTATTTATCTTTGATAAAGAGGTATTTCCATGGGTTTGCCTTGGTATCGTGTTCATACAGTTGTTTTGAATGATCCCGGTCGGTTACTTTCTGTCCATATAATGCATACAGCTTTAGTTGCTGGTTGGGCCGGTTCAATGGCTCTATACGAATTAGCGGTTTTTGACCCTTCTGACCCTGTTCTTGATCCGATGTGGAGACAGGGTATGTTTGTTATACCTTTCATGACTCGTTTAGGAATAACTAATTCATGGGGCGGTTGGAGTATTACAGGAGGGACTGTAACAAATCCGGGTATTTGGAGTTACGAAGGTGTGGCAGGGGCACATATTGTGTTTTCTGGTTTGTGCTTTTTGGCAGCTATCTGGCATTGGGTGTATTGGGACCTAGAAATATTCTGCGATGAACGTACAGGAAAACCCTCTTTGGATTTGCCAAAAATCTTTGGAATTCATTTATTTCTCTCCGGGGTCGCTTGCTTCGGTTTTGGCGCATTTCATGTAACAGGTTTGTATGGTCCTGGGATATGGGTATCGGATCCTTATGGGCTAACTGGAAAAGTACAACCTGTAAACCCTGCGTGGGGCGCGGAAGGTTTTGATCCCTTTGTTCCTGGGGGAATAGCTTCTCATCATATTGCAGCGGGTACATTGGGCATATTAGCGGGCCTATTCCATCTTAGTGTCCGTCCGCCTCAACGTTTATACAAAGGATTACGTATGGGAAATATTGAAACCGTACTTTCCAGTAGTATCGCAGCTGTCTTTTTTGCAGCTTTCGTTGTTGCTGGAACTATGTGGTATGGTTCAGCAACTACCCCGATCGAATTATTTGGTCCTACTCGTTATCAGTGGGATCAGGGATATTTCCAGCAAGAAATATATCGAAGAGTTGGCGCTGGGTTAGCCGAAAATCTGAGTTTATCAGAAGCTTGGTCTAAAATTCCCGAAAAATTAGCTTTTTATGATTACATCGGTAATAATCCAGCAAAAGGGGGATTATTCAGAGCGGGATCAATGGACAATGGAGATGGAATAGCTGTTGGTTGGTTAGGACATCCCGTCTTTAGAGATAAAGAAGGACGCGAGCTTTTTGTACGTCGTATGCCTACTTTTTTTGAAACATTTCCGGTAGTTTTGGTAGACGGAGACGGAATTGTGAGAGCCGATGTTCCCTTTAGAAGGGCGGAATCCAAATATAGTGTCGAACAAGTGGGTGTAACTGTTGAGTTCTATGGTGGCGAACTCAATGGAGTCAGTTATAGTGATCCTGCTACTGTGAAAAAATATGCTAGACGTGCTCAATTAGGGGAAATTTTTGAATTGGATCGAGCTACTTTGAAATCTGATGGTGTTTTTCGTAGTAGTCCAAGGGGCTGGTTCACTTTTGGGCATGCTACGTTTGCTTTGCTCTTCTTTTTTGGACACATTTGGCATGGTGCTAGAACCTTGTTCCGAGATGTTTTTGCTGGTATTGATCCAGATTTGGACGCTCAAGTGGAATTTGGAACATTCCAAAAACTTGGGGATCCAACTACAAAGAGACAGGCAGTCTGATACAACATTGCTCTGGCCTACATTTTATGCTTTACATAAAGTAAAGTGCCGGATCTATTTTGAATTACCCCTTTTTATTTGACTCTTTTCCCTTTCTTTATCTTGGTAAATGATCGTATCCCAAATGAATAGGTGTGGAAGCTATAATTGTAAACCACGATCGAATCTATGGAAGCATTGGTTTATACATTTCTGTTAGTCTCTACTTTAGGGATAATTTTTTTCGCTATCTTTTTTCGAGAACCGCCTAAGGTTCCAACTAAAAAATGAAATGATTTTTCATTATCTCAATTGAAGTAATGAGCCTCCCATATTGGGAGGCTCATTACTTCAATCAACTAGTCTCCGTGTTCCTCGAATGGATCTCTTAGTTGTTGAGAGGGTTGCCCAAAAGCGGTATATAAGGCATACCCAGTAAAACTTACAAGTAAACCAGATATGAAGATGGCGACTAGGGTTGCTGTTTCCATTATTAAATAATTTCAAGATCGCGGTGGATCTATAACTACAATAAGATCATTTATTTACAACTACAACAAAATAGTATACAAAGTCAACAGATCTCAACTAATGAATGAAATAGAATTTATGGCTACACAAACCGTTGAGGGCAGTTCTAGGTCTGGACCAAGACGAACTGTTGTAGGGGATTTATTGAAACCGTTGAATTCAGAATATGGTAAAGTAGCTCCGGGATGGGGGACTACTCCATTTATGGGGGTTGCAATGGCTTTATTTGCAATATTCCTATCTATTATTTTGGAAATTTATAATTCTTCCGTTTTATTGGATGGAATTTCAATGAATTAGATTTGATTTATAAGAATTATGAAGTCCTATTTTTTCGATAAAAAAAATTCTTAGAACTCGAATTTCTAGGACGTTTTGGTAGTTCGACCGTGAAATTCCTTTGTTTCGGTATTTCCGGAATATGAGTGTGTGACTTGTTATAATTGATCCTATTGATAATACAGAGAATAGATCTGTCATCTTGATAGAGATGATTCTACCTCGTCGGATATTTATATTTATTTAATATCTGGAGCACGGAAGGGGTATATAGAATATATCAAGAAAAGAAATATTTGAACTATGATTCATATTTATTCAGACCTCGTAACCGGACTAAAAAAAAAGAACAAAAAAAAAGAAGGGGGGGATTGCCTAAATAAAACGCCCTTTCTTCCTTCAAAATCATGCACCTTGACTGAAGGACAACTTTTTCTCTGAATTTTGTTGAGTTGTTACATTTAGTCCAGTCATTGAATAAGTGATGGTCAAACGGTTCTTACTCAGAGAGTCTTTGAGCTTAATTTTTAACTTTGTTAAATCATCGGGGTTATAGTATGAATCTGAAGTTTTAATTGATTCATAGGGTCTCAACAAGAGAATTCCTATCAATAATAAAACAATAAATAAATAGTAAATTTGACTTATGCAAAAAAACTACACAAATAAACAATATATAGATAGGGTAAAAGAAGACGCAAGAGGCCTATAACAATATAAAGAAAGACAAATGAGCCGACTTGATATTGGCATTATCATCGCAAAGAAAAGATTCCGGATTTTTATTTTTTCATATTTTTGGGACAGATATAATCAAGTATCTAATAAGTTTCCTATTTTATATTACATATCCGTTGAAATCCGTATTTGTGTGTTTCTGCTTGAGCCGTACGAGATGCAATTTTCATATACGGTTCTCAGAGGGGGAGTCTCTTTGTTTTACCTATCTCAATAAAGTATATGATTGGTTTGAAGAACGTCTAGAGATTCAGGCGATTGCAGATGATATAACTAGTAAATATGTTCCTCCTCATGTCAACATATTTTATTGCTTAGGGGGAATCACACTCACTTGTTTTCTAGTACAAGTAGCTACGGGTTTTGCTATGACTTTTTACTATCGTCCAACCGTTACAGAGGCTTTTTCCTCTGTTCAATACATAATGACTGAGGTCAACTTTGGTTGGCTAATTCGATCAGTTCATCGATGGTCGGCAAGTATGATGGTTCTAATGATGATTTTGCACGTATTTCGTGTATATCTCACGGGTGGGTTTAAAAAACCCCGCGAATTAACTTGGGTTACGGGTGTAGTTCTGGGTGTATTGACTGCATCTTTTGGTGTAACTGGTTATTCCTTACCTTGGGACCAAATTGGTTATTGGGCAGTAAAAATTGTAACAGGTGTACCTGAAGCTATTCCTGTAATAGGATCGCCTTTGGTAGAATTATTGCGTGGAAGTGCTAGTGTAGGTCAATCCACTTTAACCCGTTTTTATAGTTTACACACTTTTGTATTGCCTCTTCTTACTTCCGTATTTATGTTAATGCATTTCCTAATGATACGTAAGCAGGGTATTTCGGGTCCTTTATAAGGATTTTTTATAAAAAAAAAATAAGACAGGTCGATTATAGATATTTATAATTGGTCATATATTTATTATTTCGGAGAGGAACAATAGTATTTCATTGCCACAAATATGGATTATTCAAAAGAATAGGACATATTATTTGGATATTTCTCTTCAACCCCGAAGTATTTTTTATTTGATACTTTGATACAAATAGTTGAAGTGGATTCTCCGAAGAGAAAATGGATTATGGGAGTGTGTGACTTGAACTATTGATAGGGCCATGCGGATATATGATTTGATCCGCCACATTGGAAATCACAATTAAATGTGTCTCCGCATCCAATCAACACGTAAGTCTTCCTACGTATACGTAGCAGAGGATAGGCTGGTTTGCTTAAGGAGAATTCTTTCTATGATTATACCTGAATCCATGTAATGCATGAACAGGCTCCGTAAGATCCCGTAGAATAAGTGATTCAGCATCATCCAAATGATGTTATATCTATTACATTTATTTATAGTATGGAACTGCATTCATTTTCTTTGCATTGACCCGGATCTATGATACTATCGGAGTGAAATAGGGGATCTAAGGAAGAATAGAGGCTAGACTGTATTAGTAACAAGTAAATCCTTTGTATGTAAAAAGACTCGAGATATTGTGTAGATAGACACCAATTACAAGTCATGAGACAACCCAAAAAGCATTTGGTCATGATCCAATTTATAAGCCCACTTGGGTGTTGAGCATTTACTCGTAAGAACTGAATTCACAATGAATAGTTGGAACTCCGGAAAATAGAACCTTTCTTACATGGAGTCATTATATTCGTGTGGATATAGATGATATAGTTTTTTATATCGATCTATTTCAGTTATTCTTTTGATTTTTGTTTTGCTCGAGCCGGATGATGAAAAATTATCATGTCCGGTTCCCTCGGGGGATGAATACATAATAATTCACCTATCCCAATAACAAAGAAACCAGATTTGAATGATCCTGTATTAAGAGCTAAATTGGCAAAAGGAATGGGACATAATTATTACGGGGAACCCGCATGGCCCAATGACCTTTTATATATTTTTCCAGTAGTAATTCTAGGTACTATAGCATGTAACGTAGGCTTAGCGGTTCTAGAACCGTCAATGATCGGTGAACCGGCAGATCCTTTTGCAACTCCTTTGGAAATATTACCCGAATGGTACTTCTTTCCTGTATTTCAAATACTTCGTACAGTACCAAATAAGTTATTAGGCGTTCTTTTAATGGTTTCAGTACCATTAGGATTATTCACAGTACCTTTTTTGGAGAATGTCAATAAATTCCAAAATCCGTTTCGTCGTCCAGTAGCTACAACTGTTTTTTTGATCGGTACCGCAGTAGCACTTTGGTTAGGTATTGGGGCAACATTACCTATTGATAAATCTTTGACTTTAGGTCTTTTTTAAATTGATTCAATTGTAACATCATATGGGTATCTAGGGAATAGTTCCTTTAAAGTTAATTTTCCCTAGATACATTCAATTTTTGATTTTATTATGAATTAATTATGCAAATATATTATATGGATCGTATTGAAAATCAAAAAACGATTTTTTCTTTTTTTCTTTATCTTTAGAAAAAAGATGAAATAATTGCAATGAATTTAAAATGAAAATTTATTTATTTTTAGGTAAATGAATTGCGAAACGCTTTTGTAGAATACTCAATATTTCTTTTACATCTTCTGGGCGAAAATATTCAATTTTCATAAGATCTTCTTGACTGTTACTCAAAAGGTCCAATAATGTATGTATATTGGACCTTTTGAGACAATTATAGGTTCTGGAAGGCAATTCTAATTGATCAATAAAAATATATTTCAATGCAATTCCTTTTTTATTTTTCTTTAGATTAGATAATCTATCATGAAAGGGAAAAAGGGGTAAAGTAAATTTGTTTTTATTTTCCTCCAAATTAGTGTTTTCCTCCTCTGCATGTAGAAAAGGAATAAATAAATCAATCAAATTACGAGAAGCCTCATAAAGTGCTTCTTTTGGAGTTAAACTCCCATTTGTCCATATTTCGAGAAAAAGGATCTCTTGTTTTTCATTCCCATTCCCATAGGAATAAATACTATGATTCACATTTCGAACAGGCATGGATACAGCATCTATAGGATAACTTCCATCTTGAGAGTGATTTGTGGATTTTATACGATATCCACGATCTCTCTTGATTTGTAATTCAATACGCAACTCAACGGGTTCTGTGAGGTTAGCTATATGTTGTGTAGTGTCAACTATTTCCACAGACGACGGTGAGATGATATCTTGAGCAGTTACGCATTTTGGACCTTTGATGCAAATGAATGCGTCTCGAACTCCATACAAATTACTTCTCAATACAATTTCTTTCAAATTCATTAAAATTTCATGTACAGATTCTTCAATACCCGGTATCGTCGAATATTCATGTGGTAACTTCTCAAATTTTGCATGTGTGATACACGTACCCTCTATTTCTCCAAGTAAAACCCTTCGCATGGCAATACCTATTGTATCGGCTTGGCCTTTCATAAGTGGGGACAGAATGAAACGTCCATAATAAAGACGTTTACTGTCTACTCTTGATTCAACACACTTCCACTGTAGTGTTCGAGTGGATCCTGCTACTTCCTCTCGAACCATACTAATATATTATTATTTAGATTGGTGAATCATTTATTTCTCTTGAAATCTGTTCAATTCTTATTTTTATACACGCCTTTTTTTAGGGGGTCTACATCCATTGTGTGGCATAGGGGTTATATCGCGTACGAAACTTAATAGTATACCACTTCTACGAATAGCTCGTAATGCTGCATCTCTTCCGAGACCGGGGCCCTTTATCATAACTTCTGCCCGTTGCATACCCTGATCCACCACAGTACGAATAGCGTTTATTGCTGCAGCTTGAGCGGCAAAGGGTGTCCCCCTTCTTGTGCCTTTGAATCCAGAAGTACCGGCGGAGGACCAAGAAACCACCCGGCCTCGTACATCTGTAACAGTTACAATGGTATTATTGAAACTCGCTTGAACATGAATAACTCCTTTTGGTATTCTACGTCCATTTTTACGTGAACCAATACGTCCATTCCCACGTGAACCAATTCTTGGTATAGGTTTTGTCATATTTTATCATCTCATAAATATGAGTCAGAAATATACGGAGATATCCATTTCATGTTAAAAATCTTTGATCTTTTATTTATTTTTGACTTACATTAGTCCTTCCTTTAGCTTTAGAAAGTAAGTTCCTTTTAAGAAATATTATCCTTGTCTCTGTTTATGTTTCGGATTGGAACAAATCACTATAATACGCCCCCTCCTACGAATCAGTCGACATTTTTCACAGATTTTACGAACAGAAGCTCTTATTTTCATATTTATGATTCCCTATATTTTCTTTTTAATTCTGAATCTACTTCTTGAAAGAAAAAAATCCCTTTAATTTTGAAACCCCCAATTCTATCCCCATGAGGAGGATGCTAAAAAAATACCTAATCGTTCGAATCCTTGTTGCGAAGTCTATAAATTATACGTCCTCTGGTTGAATCATAACGACTTACTTCGATTTTGACTCTATCCCCCGGTAATATGCGTATAAAACTGCGTCGGATCCTCCCCGAAACATAACCTAGAATTAGATCCTCATTATCTAAACGGACCCGGAACATACCATTGGGAAGTGATTCAGTAATTAAACCTTCATGAATCAATTTTTGTTCTTTCATTCCGGGTGACCCCCCCTGGAAGTATCAACTAATGGAGGAGTAGTCATATAACTTACCTTTCCTTTCCTTTTCACGGGTAATAAGTTACAGATCAAATTAGGACGCCAGAAGGGGGGGATCAACATATATATATATGACACAACATTTCTCCCCCAATTCCTTTTAGTCGGGCTTCTCGATCTGTCATTATACCCTGAGAAGTGGAAAGAATTGCAATTCCCATTCCACCTAAAATCTTAGGAATTCGTTGATAGTTAGAATAAATTCGTAGACCGGGTCGGCTGATACGTTTTAAAATAGTTTTATGTATACCTTTCCTAGTCCTTTTATGTCGCAGGGTTGAAACCAAGAAATATTTGTTATTTTCCCGATGTTTTCTAACGTTTTCAATAAAACCCTCTTGTAGAAGTATTTTAACAATGTTTTCAGTTATATTGGTAGATGTTATTCGAACCGTTTCCTTTTTATCCATATCAGCATTTCTTATCGAGGTTATTATATCGGCAATAGTGTCTCTACCCATGATGAACTAGAATTATTGTTGTCCTCTAATTTTGATATAATCAACATGTTTTTTAGGAATTATTAAAAATATATACTTGAGATATAATCCACTAATTGATCTATTTCATATTGATCTATTTTCGATACACTACTATATCATAATTTTATCTAATTTATAATACCTCAGGGGCTAATGAGACTATTTTTGTGAAATTCAACTGTCTCAATTCTCTAGCAATTGCACCAAAAACCCGAGTTCCTTTTGGGTTTCCTTCTTGATCGATGACAACTGCTGCATTGTCATCATATCGTATTATCATACCGTTGTCACGTTTAAGTTCTTTACGTGTACGTACAATTACAGCTCTAATTACTTCTGATCTTTCTAGAGGCATATTAGGCACTGCTTCCTTGATTACAGCAACAATAACATCACCAATATGAGCATATTGACGATTACTAGCCCCTAAGATTCGAATACACATCAATTCTCTAGCCCCGCAGTTATCCGCTACATTCAAAAGGGTCTGAGGTTGAATCATATCATTATTTTTTTTTTATCTGCTCTTTCAATGCAAAGAGTAAAGGAAAAAAAGAAATATTATGTGTCCAGAAAGAAAAAAATCCCCTTTTTTCATCCCTAACATTCCTTTGGTTCTACATCCTTACTTATCGCGCAATAACAAATTGAGTTCGTATAGGCATTTTGCACGCAGCTATTGACATAGCTGCTTTAGCTACGGTTTCTGATACTCCAACCATTTCATAAAGTATTCGACCGGGTTTAACAACGGCTACCCAATATTCGGGGGACCCCTTACCGGAACCCATACGTGTTTCCGCTGGTCTTAGTGTAACGGGTTTGTCGGGAAATATGCGTACCCATATTTTTCCGCCGCGGCGTGCATATCGTGTCATTGCTCTTCGCCCAGCTTCTATTTGTCTAGCTGTGATCCAAGCGGGTTCAAGTGCCTGAAGAGCATATCTTCCGAAAGAAATATGATTGCCTCGATAAGATATTCCTTTCATTCTTCCTCTATGTTGTTTACGGAATCTGGTTCTTTTGGGGTTATAGTTGATGGTTATTTCTCAATTCCATCTCTACTGCAGAACTGGACATGAGAGTTTCTTCTCATCCAGCTCCTCGCGAATAAAATAATGTAATAATATTACTATTACATATATATATATATTTATATATATTTTTAATATATTTTATATTTTAATAAATAAAAATAATGAAAAAAAATGTTAAAATCATGGGATTTATAAGAAGAAGTTCTATTTATATTGTATATATATAATAACTAGTTAGACTATAGTTAGATGTCTATTTATAAATTTTTATTATAATGAATTCTTCTTTATTTTCATTTTTTTTTTCTTTATTTATTATTGAATCACGCAAAATTTTGTAATCTAGTAAATAAATAAGAGTTTCGCGGGCGAATATTGACTCTTTTCTGCTTCATTCGTAGAGGTCAACTCATACTATGACCACTCAGAATAAATTGGTTCCTGGTTCATTCCGCCATCCTTGCCAATGAATTATTAGGATTCGTTTTTAATAGAATCTTATGTAGTCATGGGTTCCGTCGTTCCTATAGCTTCTTCATTAATGGTTAGGCCTGAATTCTGCAATGGAGCCCCCAACTAAATTTGTTTCTGAGTCAATCCCCTCAGTTTCTATTAACTCGGGCTCTTTACTTTGTTTTATTATAAGTATTGATGCTTTATCACATTGCTTTTTCCGAGATTATTCATGGACCATACATATTGGAATTGTATTATAATAGTATTGATATTTTTCTTCTCTCTTTCTATCATCTTTCCATTTATCTACATCCCTTTATTTTTGTTTCATAATCTTTGAATTTAATTGGATTTATCATAATCCCATTTTTTTATGGAATAAAATTTCAGTTGCTACAACTACATGATCGATACATCATATAGTGACTGTTTTGTGGGATGTCGACAATACGAAGCAATAAGTTAGTTTTTAGTTTCTATAGTTATTAGTCTATAGTTCTATAGTGCAAGTGCAGGGGTCCGTTTTTTTAATCCCAACTTTAACTAAAGAAAAAACCAACGAGTCACACACTAAGCATAGCAATTCTACCAATTGAAATGGTCAATCGAATTTTTATTTAACCCTATAGAAATAAAATTAGTATTTATTGTTCATGTTCATTTTTGATTGAATGTAGGGAAAAAGAATGAAAATTTTTTAATTTTTTTGTTCTATCACTAGATAGAATAACAAGACAAATAAAAAGGGGTTCATTATATTATTTTATTATTCCTCGTCTACAAATATCCAAATTTTGATGCCCAACACCCCATAGATAGTTCGAACTGTATAGGAACAATAATCCATTTTAGCACGAATGGTCTGTAGGGGAACTCTGCCCTCTCTAATCCATTCAACACGGGCAATTTCTTTCCCATCGATACGCCCTGCAATTTGTATTTGAATTCCTTTTGTATCCGTTTGCTCAGTTAATTCAATAGCTTTTTTCATTGCTTTTCGAAAGGAAACTCTATTTTTTAATTGTAAAGCTATATATTCCGCAAGAATATTAGGTTGCCCATAAGGTTTTTCAATTCTTGTGATAGCAATGTTGAGCCTTCGGTTCACAGAATTTAACTTTTTTTGTACATTTATCTGTAATTCTTCGATTCCTCGTGTTCGACTCTCTATTAATAAATTCGGGAATCCAATATAGATTATGACCTGAATTAAATCTATTCGTTTTTGAATTCCTATACGGGCAATTCCTTCGAAACCCGAGGATATTCTCATATTTTTTTGCACATAATTCTTGATACAGTCTCGTATTTTTTCATCCTCTTGGAGACCCGCGGAAAAGTTTTTTGGTTGTGCGAACCAAAAGGAATGATGGCTTTGAGTTGTACCAAGTCTGAAACCAAGTGGATTTATTTTTTGTCCCATATTTTTTATTATACTATCTTTTCATCCATATGTTATTTTTAAATATGAATCTAAATTTTTAATTTCTATAAAAATTATTTAGATTTATCCTTCAGTACAATTGTTATATGACATGTAGGTCTTTTTATTGGATAACTGCGCCCTCGAGCCCGGGGTCTTAACCTTTTCACAATGGGACCCCCATTGACCTCGGCTTTACTAATAAATAAATCCGCTTCGTTCAAACCCATATTATGACTAGCATTTGCTGCTGCAGAATAAACCAATTTTAAAATTGGATAAGAGGCTCGATAAGGCATGAGTTCCAGTATCATAAGTGTTTCTTCATAGGAACGCCCGCGAATTTGATCAATTACTCTTCGGGCTTTGAAAACAGACATATGTATATGTTGAGCTAAAACTTTGACTTCTGTGCCCGATCTATTCGAGTTCTTGTTTATCATAAGGTTAGTTACCCCCACCAATGGATGATGAGAAATTATTCTATTATTTTTGTTCTATAATTACTCTACTTAAATTACCATTATTTTACTTAATATAAATTGTTAATACTTAACTTCTTAACTTAATATACTTAATATATATTAAGTATATTATTTAATTATATTATTTTATTAATATTAATTTACATTTTTTTTTTTCTTTTTTATTACTTTAGAACTTTTGATTATATTTACTTATCATATTTGTTTCTATTTGTACTCTTTTATATATATATATATTTTATATTTTTTTTATATTTTTTATTTAATAGAAATTGAAATAAAAAAAGAATTAACGGCGAGATTTATTATCGTTTTTTGCATGTCTACCAAAAGTCCGAGTGGGTGCGAATTCTCCCAATTTATGACCTACCATACGATCCGTTATATAAATGGGTAAATGCTCTTTTCCATTATGAATAGCAATTGTATGCCCGATCATTGTGGGTATAATGGTTGATGCTCTGGACCAAGTTACTATTATTTCTTTTTCCTCCTTCATATTAAGTTGTTCGATTTTTCCCAATAAATGATTAGCCACAAAAGGATTTTTTTTTAGTGAACGTGCCACAATTGATAACTCCTTTTTTTGTAAAAATATAAATATAATAAACAATTTCAAATTCCAAAAATTCTATTTTCAATATTCTTACTTCTTATTTACGGCGACGAAGAATAAAACTATCACTATATTTTTTCCTTTTCCTACTTCTTCTTCCAAGTGTAGGATAACCCCAAGGGGTCATAGGTTTTTTTCTACCAATTGGGGCTCTCCCTTCACCGCCCCCATGGGGATGGTCTACAGGGTTCATAACTACTCCTCTTACTACAGGACGTTTACCTAGCCAACACTTAGATCCGGCTCTACCCAAACTTTTTTGGTTCACCCCAACATTACCCACTTGTCCGACTGTTGCTAAGCAGTTTTTGGATATTAAACGGACCTCTCCAGACGGTAATCTTAATGTGGCCGATTTACCCTCTTTTGCAATCAGTTTCGCTACAGCACCCGCTGCTCTAGCTAATTGTCCACCCTTTCCAAGTGTGATTTCTATGTTATGTATGGCCGTGCCTAAGGGCATATCGGTTGAAGTGGATTCTTCTTTTTTATCAATAAAAACCCCTTCCCAAACTGTACAAGCTTCTTCCAAAGCATACGGCTTTCTAGATGTATATGATGATATCTAGACAGATAGATCTTATATGAATCGTATGATGAAGTACCATATGAGTGGATATATAGGAATCCAAATCTGCCGAATCGCTCATGTTATGATCTTCTACATCCTAGGTCTCCTCGTTCCGTCATCTGGCTTATGTTCTTCATGTAGCATTCAGACCGAATGACTCTATGAAATTACGTCGATACTTCCACTTACGGGTAACGTAGGAGACATCTCTATTTTTCCCCGGGGGATCCTTATACACTGCTTAGCTTTCAATTCGCCTCTGACCATCAAATTAAATGTGAATAACCCGTCTTCCTCTCTTTGAAACAGGGAGCGCTTCCGGTTCTGTCCGTGCTTCAAACAATTTTGTCTTCTCCATATTACCATATCTCTAGAGTCAATAATTTTCTATGAAGAACTACTGAACTCAATCACTTGCTGCCGTTACTCAACAGTTTTCTGTTGAGGTCTATCCCGTGGAGGTACTCCAATTGGATCAGTGATCGATTTCTAGGTTTCGTCGTAAACCTAATTGGTTACTTCCAATTACGTAAATCAATAGTTCAAACCGCACTCAAAGGTAGGGCATTTCCCATTGATATAGGAACTTCTGTACCAGAAACAATGGTATCTCCAATTATAGCCCCTCTGGGATGTAAAATATATCTCTTCTCACCATCCCCATAGTGTATGAGACAAATGTATGCATTTCGATTAGGGTCGTATTCTATGGTTACGATTCTACCAGATATGTCTTTTTCATTCCGTCGAAAATCGATTTTACGGTATAGACGCTTATGACCTCCCCCTCTATGCCTTGCGGTAATGATTCCTCTGGCATTACGACCTTTACCACAACGATGCTGTCCATAAATCAATTTATTTCGTGGATTGGATTTCCTGTCTACGGCTCCGTTGCGTGTGCTCGGGGTAGAAGTTTTGTATAAATGTATCGCCATGTTATTAAGTATTTTGCTTTAAGTTCTTTTCTCTATAAGAGGTGGAATAGAATAACCCGGTTGAAGCGTAATGATCATACGTCTGTAATTGGAATGCATTGTATGTCCCATAATAGGTCCCATTCTTCTACCCTTTCCGGGGAGTCGATGACTATTCATAGCTATTACCTTGACACCAAAGAAGAGTTCGACCCAATGCTTTATTTCTGTCCTAGTTGATCCTGATTCGACATTAGAAGTATATTGATTGTTCCCCAATAACCGAATACTTTTTTCTGTAAATACTGCATATTTGATTCCATCCATAAATCCATTTTCTTCCCTATAAGTTCCAGTATCGATAAGAATTCTAGTTCTTATTGTTCATATGTTATGGTATGAATATACCATACCAATTCGTTATGTATGGATGATGAGATTCCATTGATACAGAGCCAATTCCAATAGACTTATTGAACGTTCCCATTGGCGTGCATCCAGCAGGAATTGAACCTACGAATTTGCCAATTATGAGTTGGGCGCTTTAACCATTCAGCCATGGATGCTTAACAGGGATCATCGTACATCGTGAATAACCAAATTCCAATTGAAATGAAATCTTTAGGAGGAATCAATGAAAGAGGAATCAATGAAACGACATCAATTCAAACCCTGGATCTTCGAATTGAGAGAGATATTGAGAGAAATCAAGAATTCTCACTATTTCTTAGATTCATGGATCAAATTCGATTCAGTGGGATCTTTCACTCCCATTTTTTTCCACCAAGAACGTTTTATGAAACTCTTTGACCCCCGAATTTTAAGTATCCTACTTTCCCGCGATTCACAGGGTTCAACAAGCAATCCATATTTCACGATCAAAGGTGTAGTACTGCTTGTAGTAGCGGTCCTTATATCTCGTATTAACAATCGAAAGATGGTCGAAAGAAAAAATCTCTATTTGATGGGGCTTCTTCCTATACCTATGAATTCCATTGGACCCAGAAATGAGACATTGGAAGAATCTTTTTGGTCTTCCAATATCAATAGGTTGATTGTTTCGCTCCTGCATCTTCCAAAGGGGAAAAAGATTTCTGAGAGTTGTTTCATGGATCCGCAAGAGAGTACTTGGGTTCTCCCAATAAATAAAAGAAATCAAAAGTGTATCATGCCTGAATCTAACCGGGGTTCGCGGTGGTGGAGGAACCGGGTCGGAAAAAAGGGGGATTCTAGTTGTAAGATATCTAATGAAAGCGTAGCTGGAATTGAGATCTCATTCAAAGAGAAAGATAGCAAATATATGGAGTTTCTTTTTTTATCTTATACGGATGATCCGATCCGCAAGGACCATGATTGGGAATTGTTGGATCGTCTTTCTCCGAGGAAGAAGCGAAACATAATCAACTTGAATTCGGGACAGCTATTCGAAATCTTAGGGAAACATTTGATTTCTTATCTCATGTCTGCTTTTTGTGAAAAAAGACCAATGGAAGGGGAGGGTTTCCTCAAACAACAAGGAGCTGAGGCAACTATTCAATCAAATGATATTGAGCATGTTTCCCATCTCTTCTCGAGAAACAAGTGGGGTATTTCTTTGCAAAATTGTGCTCAATTTCATATGTGGCAATTCCGCCAAGATCTCTTCGTTAGCTGGGGGAAGAATCAGCACGAATCGGATTTTTTGAGGAACGTATCGAGAGAGAATTGGATTTGGTTAGACAATGTGTGGTTGGTAAACAAGGATCCGTTTTTTAGCAAGGTACGGAATGTATCGTCAAATATTCAATATGATTCCACAAGATCCATTTTCGTTCAAGTAACGGATTCTAGCCAATTGAAAGGATCTTCTGATCAATCCAGAGATCATTTCGATTCCATTAGAAATGAGGATTCAGAATATCACAAATTGATCGATCAAACAGAGATTCAGCAACTAAAAGAAGGATCGATTCTTTGGGATCCTTCCTTTCTTCAAACGGAACGAACAGAAATAGAATCAGATCGATTCCCGAAATGCCTTTTTGGATCTTCCTCAATGTCTCGGCTATTCACGGAAGGTGAGAAGCAGATGAATAATCATCCGCTTCCGGAAGAAACCGAAGAATTTCTTGGGAATCCCACAAGATCAATTCGTTCTTTTTTCTCTGACAAATGGTCAGAACTTCATCTGGGTTCGAATCCTACTGAGGGGTCCACTAGAGATCATAAATTTTTGAAGAAAAAACAAGATGTTTCTTTTGTCCCTTTCAGGCGATCGGAAAATAAAGAAATGGTTGATATATTCAAGATAATTACGTATTTACAAAATACCGTCTCAATTCATCCTATTTCATCAGATCGGGGATGTGATATGGTTCCGAAGGATGAACCAGATATAGAGAGTTCCAATAAGATTTCATTCTTGAACAAAAATCCATTTTTGGGTTTCTTTCATCTATTCCATGACCGGAACAAAGGAGGATACACGTTACGCCACGATTTTGAATCAGAAGAGAGATTTCAAGAAATGGCAGATCTATTCACTCTATCAATAACCGAGCCGGATCTGGTGTATCATAGGGGATTCGCCTTTTCTATTGATTCCTACGGATTGGATCAAAAAAAATTCTTGAATGGGGTATTCCACTCCAGAGATGAATCGAAAAAGAAATCTTTATTGGTTCTACCCCCTCTTGTTTATGAAGAGAATGAATCCTTTTATCGAAGGATCAGAAAAAAATGGGTCCGGATCCACTGCGGGAATGATTTGGAAGATCCAAAACTAAAAATAGTGCTATTTGCTAGCAACAACATAATGGAGGCAGTCAATCAATATGGATTGATCCGAAATCTGATTCAAATCCAATATAGCACCTGTGGATACATAAGAAATGTATCGAATCGATTCTTTTTAATGAATAGATCCTTCGAATATGGAATTCCAAGGGATCGAATAGGAAATGATACTCTGAATCATATAACTATAATGAAATATACGATCAACCGACATTTATCGAATTTGAAAAAGAGTCAGAAGAAATGGTTTGATCCTCTTATTTCTCGAACCGAGAGATCCATGAATCGGGATCCTGATGCATATAGATACAAATGGTCCAATGGGAGCAAGAATTTCCAGGAGCATTTGGAACATTTCGTTTCTGAACAGAAGAACCGTTTTCAAGTAGTGCTCGATCGATTACGTATTAATCAATATTCGATTGATTGGTCCGAGGCTATCGACAAAGAAGATTTGTCTAAGTCACTTCGTTTCTTTTTGTCTAAGTCACTTCTCTTTTTGTCCAAGTCACTTCTCTTTTTGTCCAAGTCACTTCCTTTTTTCTTTGTGAGTATCGGAAATATCCCCATTCATAGGTCCGAGATTCACATCTATGAATTGAAAGACCCGAATGATCAACCCC